ACATAAATAGAATAGTACACCTTTTTGATTAGATACAAAAAGAGAAAACCTACTTGGTTTGTGTTTTACTAGGTACGGTATACCACTAAAAAAGCCTATTTGACAATGTTTATACGAAAACTTATAAAATATCTTTTTTTTTCAAACTATGGCTTATCCACAAATCCAGTTGGTCGATCTTAGATCCATTTCACTTCTCTTAGATTTTGGGTGCGATTTTCTTTTTTTTTTTAAGCGGACTCATATTAGGATTTTGACTCCCAAAATTCATCAGAATTGGGTAGATATACAAAAGAGTATCACCAATTCATTGTGCACAGGAAAATTGATAGGTAATTAATCTACCAATACAAACTACCTACCAATACAAAGATTAATGAAGAAAAGGGATTTGTTTATCCGAAATTCTAAGACTACTGATTGGATCTATTGGCATGCGGTTTTTCAGTCTTAGGCTCTGCTGTAAATAATCTCCGTGAGCGAACTTATGGAAATAGATATTTTTCCGATAAACCAAGTCACTCCACAGTTCCAAACAATAAAAGAATAGGGAAATGACAACTATACCATTTTTGTATCATTTTATTTCATTTAGGGCTATACGGACTCGAACCGTAGACCTTCTCGGTAAAACAGATCAAACTTGTTATTATCAAAATGAGTCGAACTGTTTCAAAAACCCAACATGCAGTTTTTTGCATTGGGCTCTTTCATTAACTAATAAAAATATCAGCTAGTCTGCCATATTTTTTTTGAAAGAAAGATTAAGGAGATGGCTCCATGCCCCTTGATTCATTACTGATCTAGGAGCACTACCAAAGTGTTTCAAAGAAGGGTTATCTTGACGTAGGTCTGCTATGGCCTTGATCAACCTAAGTTAAATAGAGTCTCTATCGGCTCTGCTTAAAGCATAAAATATGCAACTTTATACACCTTAAAGCTCATAGGATGAAAAGATATTTTTTGAAGTCCTTGTGCTCATTCTGCCTAGCATTGAATAAACTGAATATTCACCCTATCAATATCTCAAATCCAAGGCCCGGGTTATTTGGCGCATAACTAAATAGGCACCGAACCCTTTGTCAGGCTATTGTTCCCTCAAAGTCATGGAGTAAGACATGGATTTCTCAAGAAGATCAAATCTTTTGATTACATGATGAGCTTCTCTGAAAAACATTGGCGCATGTGTAAACGAGTTGCTCTACCAACTGAGCTATAGCCCTTATGCTTGTAATACAAATTTTATTATCTAAATAATTTATTGTCAAGATTAATATTCTACGATCCAACATCATAACTCTTTGATCTTTTTGAGTGATATTGCTTATAAAGAATATTCCATTTATAATTTATAATCCATCGACGGGATGGGTCCCGTTTGTTTCTCTTTGTCATGATAAATGACCTACTTAACTCAGTGGTTAGAGTATTGCTTTCATACGGCAGGAGTCATTGGTTCAAATCCAATAGTAGGTAGAACTTATTAGATAGCAGAGTCAACGGTAGCTAATAAGTTTTTCTATTCATCTATTAAATGGATTTACATTTGCATCAGAATTCAATTTCACTGGATTCTATTTGATTGTATTCAATCGGCAGTTCAAAAAAACTTAGAAGCAAAGTCTCTTTTGCTTAGTCGGATACACAAACGAGTTATGAAATTGTATTGATAGCCTCTACTCGTGTCCTAGCTCGTCTGAGAGCTAGATTTGCCTCAATTGTTTGTCTCTTACCTTCAGCTTTCTTCAAATGAGTTTCTGCTTTTTCAAGAGTTTGTTGAGCTTCTTGGGGATCAATGTCACTACCCTTTTCTGCATCATTTACTAAAATAATGATCTCATTATTACCTATTCGAGCAAAACCGCCCATCAGAGCCATCGTTAACCATTGGTTGTTAAGGCGTATTCTTAAAATACCTATATCTACAGCTGTAGCAATAGGAGCGTGGTTTGGTAATACGCCAATTTGGCCACTATTAGTAGATAAAATAATTTCTTTCACTTCGGAATCCCAAACAATTCGATTAGGGGTCAGTACACAAAGATTTAAGGTCATTTCTGCAATTTGCTCTCCATTTCTAAGTTCATAGCCTTCGCGGTAGCTTCGTCAATGTTACCTACCAAATAAAAAGCCTGCTCAGGAAGACCATCTAATTCCCCTGAAAGAATTAATTTAAACCCTCTAATAGTTTCTGCTAAACCAACATATTTTCCTGGAGAACCGGTAAAAACTTCTGCTACGAAAAAGGGTTGGGAGAAAAAACGTTCAATTTTTCTTGCTCGTGCTACAGTTAAACGATCCTCTTCGGATAATTCGTCCAACCCAAGGATAGCTATAATGTCTTGAAGTTCTTTGTAACGTTGTAAAGTTTCCTTAACTCTTTGAGCAGTTTCATAATGTTCCTCACCAACAATCCGAGGTTGGAGCATAGTTGACGTTGAATCTAAAGGATCCACTGCTGGATAGATACCTTTGGCAGCTAATCCTCTTGATAGTACAG